ATATCTAAACCTATCTTTTTTTCTTTTGATATTTCTGAGTTGAAAAAACTCATTTTTGAAAATAGCAAGGAAAAAAACAAAGAATTAAAAATTGCGAATTATGATGAGGAAAAGACAAGGGCGAAAAGAGAGAAGTCCAAAAGAGAGGAAAAAGAACGGATAAAAATATCCGAAGCCTGGGATACCGTCATATTAGCTCAAGTAATAAGAGGTTGTTTGTTATTAACCCAATCAATTTTTCGAAAATATTTTATTTTACCCTCATTAATAATAGTTAAAAACATCGGTCGTATGTTATTATTTCAATCTCCCGAGTGGTCCGAAGATTTAAAGGATTGGAATCGAGAAATGCATGTTAAATGCACTTATAATGGTGTTCAATTATCAGAAACAGAATTTCCGAAAAATTGGTTAACAGACGGTATTCAAATAAAGATTCTATTTCCTTTCTGTCTGAAACCTTGGCGCAAACCTCAAGAAAGCTCCCTTGATAAAGATTCAAGGAAAAAGAAAGTAAAAAAATTTTGTTTTTTAACGGTTTGGGGAATGGAAACTGATCTGCCTTTTGGTTCTCCCCGAAAACGATCGTCCTTTTTTAAACCCATTTTGAAAGAACTGAAAAAAAGAATTATAAAATATAAAAACAAGTGTTTTCTGGTTCTAAGAGTTTTAAAAGAACGAACAGAATTTTTTAGATTTTTAAGGGCCTTAAAAAAAACAAAAAAATGGGTTATTAAAAGTGTTCTATTTATAAAAAAACTAATAAAAGAATTCTTAAAAAAAAATCCAACTTTATTATTTGGATTGAGAGAAGTATATGAATCTAATGAAATTCAAAAACAAAAGGGTTTGATAATCAATAATCAGATCATTCATACATCGTCTAGTCCAATTGGATCTATGAATTCGACAAATTTTTCACCGACAGAAAAAAAAATGAAAGATCTAACTGATAGAACAAGCACAATCAGAAAAAAAAGAGAAAAAATTATAAAAGACAAGAAAAAACTCTTTCTAACTCCAGAGAAAAATATTAGACCTAACAAAGCTGGTTATAATGAAAAAGATAAAAGATTAGTATCACCAAAAAATATTTGGAAAATATTAAAAAGAAGGAATTCTCGATTAATTCGCAAATCGCATTATTTTATAAAAGTTTTAATTGAAAGAATATGCATAGATATTCTCCTATGTCTCATTAATATTCCCATAACCAATGCACAATTTTTTATTGAATCAACAAAAAAAATTATTGATAAAGACATTTACAATAATGAAAGAAATCAAAAAAGAATTGGAAAAACAAATCAAAATAAAATTCACTTTATTTCGATTATAAAAAGGTCAGTTTCTAATATTAATAATAAGAGTTCGAAGATTTTTTGCGATTTTTCCTACTTATCACAAGCATATGTATTTTACAAATTATCACAAACCCAACTTATTAACTTGTATAAGTTAAGATCTGTCTTTCAATATAACGAAACGTCTCTTTTTCTTAAGAACGAAAGAAAAGATTATTTTGGAACACACGAAATATTTCATTATGAATTAAGACCTAATAAACTTCGTAATTCTGGAATGAATCAATGGAAAAACTGGTTAAGGGGTCATTATGAATATAAATATTTATCTCCGATTATATGGTCTAGATTAGTGCCACAAAAGTGGCGAAATAGAATAAGTGAACATTGTGTGGTTAAAAATCAAAATAATGATTTAAACAAATGGGATTTCTCTCAAAAAGATCAATTAATTCATTACAGCAAACAAAATGATTATGAAGCAGACTCATTAATAAATCAAAAAGAAAGTTTTAAAAAACACTATAGATATGACCTTTTAGCATATAAATCTATTAATTATGAAGATAAGAATGACTTATCTATTTATGGATTACCATTACAAGTAAATAATAACCAAGATATTTCTGATAATTACAACACGCATAAAAAAAAAAATTTTGATATACTGGGGGGTATCCCTATCAATAATTACCTAGACGAAGATGATATTATATATATAGAGTCTAAAAAAAAAAAACCGGATAGAAAATATTTTGATTGGAAAATTATCCATTTTTGCTTTAGAAAGAAGTTCGATATTGAGGCCTGGATCAATACCAGTATCAACAGTAATAAAAATACCAAGGCCGGGTCGAATATTTTTCAAATAATTGAAATTGATAAGAATAAAGGTATTTTTTATCTCACACAAGGTCAAGAAATCAAACTATCCAATAAAAAAAAAACCCTTTTGGATTGGATGGGGATGAATGAAGAAATACTAAATTGTTCCATATCGAATCTGGAATCTTGGTTCTTCCCAGAATTTGTGCTACTTTATAATACATATAAAATGAAAGCGTGGGTTATACCAATCAAATTACTTCTTTTAAATTTTAATGGAAATACCAATAAAAAGCAAAAAGGGAATCTTTTTATACCATCCAATGAAAAAAAACTTTTTAAAGTAGAGAATCGAAATCGAGAAGAAAAACAATCCGCAGAACAAGTAGATCTTGTATCAGATGTACAAAACCAAGTAAATCTTGACTCAGTCTTCTCAAACCACGAAAAAGATATTGAAGAAGATTATGCAGCAGGATCAAACTCAGACATGCAAAAACATACAAAGAACAAACAATTCAAGAATCACACGCAAGCGGAACTCGATTTCTTCCTAAAAAGATATTTGCTTTTTCAATTGAGATGGGATGATTTTTTAAATAAGAAAATGATCAATAATATCAAGGTATATTGTCTCTTGCTTAGGCTGATAAATCCAAGAGAAATTTCTATATCTTCTATTCAAAGGGGAGAAATGAGTCTGGATCTAATACCGGTCCATAAAACTTTAACTCTTCCAGAGTTGATGAAAAGGGGTCTATTTATTATCGAACCAATTCGTCTGTCTGTAAAAAATGACGGACAATTTATTATGTATCAAACTATAGGTATTTCATTGGTTCATAAGAGTAAGTTCCAAACTAATCAAAGATACCAAGAAGAAAGATATGTTGATAATAAGAATCTTGAGAAATTCAGCGCAAGATATCAAAAGATGATTGGAAATAAAGACAAAAATCATTATGATTTGCTTGTTCCCGAAAATATTTTATCACCTAGGCGTCGTAGAAAATTTAGAATTCTAATTTGTTTCAATTTGAGAAATAGGAGTGGTATGACTAGAAATCCAGGATTTTGCAACGGGAACAGCTGTAATAAATTTTTGGATGAAAACACATATCTTGATAGAGATAAAAATCAATTAATTAAATTAAAAAAATTAAAGTTCTTTCTCTGGCCCAATTATCGATTAGAAGATTTAGCTTGTATGAATCGCTATTGGTTTGATACCAATAATGGTAGTTGTTTCAGTATGGTAAGGATACATATGTATCCACGATTGAAAATTCGTTAATATCACATTTTTTATATATCTTTACTAGATCTAGTATATGTTTTTATATATCCTTACTAGATCTAGTATAGTATATGATCTAGTATATGAAAGTAAACAAATGCACACATGCAATGGTGTACGTTACATTCTGATACATGAATAGGAGATTTAGAAATGACTCAAAAGAATATTTTTATTTTTTATTTTAGGTCTAATCTCCTTTGTGATTTGTTAATCCAAAAATATACCTATCGCCATCCCCTATATCCAATTGAAAATTCGATTTTTTATTGATATTGACTAACTTAATTTGATAAACTAGGTATCCATAATGAAATTAAGATTATTTCATATACCCGATTAAAATGACCAGCATTATATTATTATTCTAATTCTATTATTATTACTTATTATTACTGATAGGTAAAATTCAAAAAAAAAATAAAAAGAGGGGGAGGGAGGAGAAGATTTTGTTTTATGGTAAAAAACTTATTCATCTCAGTTATTTCTCAAAAAGGAGAAAATAGGGGATCCGCTGAATTTCAAGTATTTAGTTTCACCAATAAAATCCGAAGACTTACTTCACATTTGGAATTGCACAGAAAAGACTATTTATCTCAGAGAGGTCTACGGAAAATTCTGGGAAAACGTCAACGGTTGCTGTCTTATTTGGCAAAGAAAAATAGAGTACGTTATAAAGAATTAATTGGTCAGTTGGGTATTCGGGAGACAAAAATTCGTTAATTTTAAAAGTCCTTTTGAATTATTTGATTTAGTAGATCTTGAATTTTGATGAACTTCTTTTCGGTTTCAGGAAGAACGAATCGGGGGAAAACCTATGAATGTACCAGCGACAAGAGAAGACCTCATGATAGTCAATATGGGTCCTCATCACCCATCAATGCACGGTGTTCTTCGACTCATCGTTACGTTAGATGGTGAAGATGTTATTGACTGTGAACCAATACTGGGTTATTTGCACAGAGGGATGGAAAAAATTGCAGAAAACCGAACAATTATACAATATTTGCCTTATGTAACACGTTGGGATTATTTAGCTACTATGTTTACAGAAGCAATAACCGTAAACGCACCAGAGCAGTTGGGAAATATTCAAGTACCTAAAAGAGCCAGTTATATTAGAGTGATTATGTTGGAGTTGAGTCGTATAGCTTCTCATTTATTATGGCTTGGCCCTTTTATGGCAGATATTGGGGCGCAGACTCCTTTCTTCTATATTTTCAGAGAAAGAGAATTAGTCTATGATCTATTCGAAGCTGCCACCGGTATGAGAATGATGCATAATTATTTTCGTATAGGGGGAGTAGCTGCCGATCTACCGCATGGATGGATAGATAAATGTTTGGATTTCTGCGATTATTTTTTAACCGGGGTTGCTGAATATGAAAAACTTATTACGCGTAATCCTATTTTTTTAGAACGAGTTGAGGGAGTGGGCATTATTGGTGTAGAAGAAGCAATAAATTGGGGTTTGTCAGGACCAATGCTACGAGCTTCCGGAATGCAATGGGATCTTCGTAAAGTTGATCATTATGAGTGTTATGACGAATTTGATTGGGAAGTCCAATGGCAAA